ACGCAACGATGACTTTTCTCCACAAATCATAAAGACATTGGAACTTTATATTTTATTTTCGGAGCTTGGGCAGGTATAGTAGGAACTTCCCTAAGACTTTTAATTCGAGCTGAATTAGGACAACCTGGCACTTTAATTGGAAATGATCAAATTTATAATGTAGTGGTTACTGCTCATGCCTTTGTAATAATCTTCTTCATGGTTATACCTATTATAATTGGAGGATTTGGAAATTGATTAGTCCCTTTAATGTTAGGAGCTCCTGATATAGCTTTCCCACGAATAAATAACATGAGATTCTGGTTATTACCTCCTTCTTTAACCCTTCTCCTTTCAAGGGGAATAGTAGAAAGAGGAGTAGGTACCGGTTGAACGGTTTACCCTCCCCTAGCAAGAGGTTTAGGTCACGCAGGTGCTTCTGTAGACTTAGGTATTTTCTCTTTACACTTGGCAGGTGTATCTTCCATTTTAGGAGCGGTTAACTTCATTACCACTGTAGTTAATATACGAGCTCCAGGTATAACTATAGACCGTACCCCATTATTCGTATGAGCAGTTTTTTTAACTGCCATTCTTCTTCTCCTTTCACTACCAGTATTAGCAGGGGCAATTACCATGCTACTTACAGATCGTAATTTAAACACTTCATTCTTTGACCCAGCAGGAGGGGGTGACCCCATTCTCTATCAGCACCTATTTTGATTTTTCGGACACCCAGAAGTATATATTTTAATTCTCCCAGCGTTCGGAATAATCTCACATATTGTTAGACAAGAAGCGGGGAAAAAAGAATCTTTTGGAACTCTAGGAATAATTTATGCTATAATAGCAATTGGAGTATTAGGATTTGTTGTCTGGGCTCACCATATATTTACAGTCGGTATAGATGTAGACACTCGAGCTTATTTTACATCTGCAACAATGATCATTGCAGTTCCGACTGGAATTAAAATTTTTAGATGGTTAGCCACCCTTCATGGGACTCAATTTTCATATAGCCCTTCTTTAATCTGAGCTTTAGGATTTATTTTCTTGTTCACAATAGGGGGACTTACAGGAGTCGTTTTAGCTAACTCTTCTCTTGATATCATTTTACACGACACATACTATGTAGTTGCCCACTTTCATTATGTTCTCTCAATAGGAGCTGTATTTGGCATCTTCGCTGGGATTGCACATTGATTCCCTTTATTTACTGGTTTATCACTAAAACCACACTTTTTAAAAATTCACTTTACAACAATATTTATTGGAGTGAATCTAACATTCTTTCCTCAACACTTCCTAGGCCTAAATGGTATACCGCGACGGTATTCAGACTACCCTGACGCCTATACTACTTGAAATGTAGTTTCATCAATCGGCTCAACGATTTCACTGATCGCTGTTTTAGGATTCGTAGTTGTAATTTGAGAAGCTTTTTCAGCTAAACGACCTGCTGTATTTTCTCTTTTTCTACCAACCTCTATTGAGTGACAGCATAACTATCCACCAGCAGACCATAGATTCTATGAAATCCCTCTAATTACTAACTAATTCTAAAATGACAGATCATTGTATAGGATTTAAGCTCCTAATAGGAAATTTTTATTTCTTTTAGAATTTATGGCAACCTGGACAGCTTTAAATTTTCAAGATGCAGCCTCTCCTTTAATAGAACAATTAATCTTCTTTCATGACCACGCTATATTAGTATTAATTCTAATTACTACGTTAGTAGGATTTGTAATATCTTCCTTATTTTTTAATTCTTTAACGAACCGTTTCTTATTAGAACACCAGGCGATTGAAACTGCATGGACAATCTTACCAGCACTAATTTTAATCTTTATTGCCTTACCTTCTCTTCGCCTCCTTTATCTACTAGATGAAGTAAATAACCCTAGTGTTACCTTAAAAGTTATTGGACACCAATGATACTGAAGATATGAGTACTCAGACTTTGCCCAAGTAGAATTTGACTCTTACATAATTCCTACTAGAGATATAGAGGAATCAAACTTCCGACTCTTAGATGTGGATAACCGGACTGTTTTACCTATAAATACTCAAATTCGAGTGCTAGTCACCGCCGCTGATGTTATTCATTCTTGAACAGTACCTTCTCTAGGAGTAAAAGTTGATGCTATCCCCGGACGACTAAATCAAACGAGATTTCAAATGAACCGCCCAGGTTTATTCTATGGGCAATGTTCAGAGATTTGTGGAGCAAACCATAGATTTATACCTATCCTAGTAGAAAGGATCTCTGTAGAATCTTTCCTGAATTGAATTTCTAAACACAGTGAAGAATCCTCATTAGGTGACTGAAATGGTAAGTGCAGGCCTTTTAATCCTGTGATGGCACTCCACACGCCCCTAATGATATTAAAATTAGTTAAATTATAACATAGACTTGTCAAGTCTAAATTATTAGATCCTAATATTTTAAAATCCCTCAAATAGCCCCTCTCCTATGACTTAATCTATATATTTTTTTTACAATTATATTTGCCATTATTGTTATTATAAACTTTTATATGAAGCCCCCCATTAAAGTAAATGTTCCTACTAAACTAAGTAGATTAAACCCTCAAACTTGAAAATGATAGCAAATTTATTCTCTAGATTTGACCCCCTCTCTACCATAGGAAACCTCTCATTAAATTGAGCTTCCACCATCTTAGCAATTTTCTTTTTACCTTATATCTTTTGAGCTATGCCTTCTCGAGCTTCTATTTTATGATCCTCTTTAATATTAACCCTTCATAAAGAATTAAAGATCCTTTTAGGGGCCTCTAATCCAGGAGGAACTTTAGTATTTACGTCACTTTTCAGGCTCATTATATTTAATAACCTTTTAGGCCTAGTTCCATATATCTTTACAAGAACAAGACATCTTGTTTTTACTTTATCATTAGCTTTACCTTTATGAATAACTTCAATAATTTTTGGGTGATTAAACCACACCAAACACATGTTTGCTCACTTAGTTCCAATAGGGACCCCAGGACCTTTAACACCTTTAATAGTTCTCATTGAAACTGTCAGAAACATCATCCGACCAGGTACACTGGCTGTCCGGTTAGCAGCTAATATAATTGCAGGTCATCTACTACTTACTCTCCTAGGGAACACAGGTCCCAGTTTTAGTAAAACTCTCCTTCCTATCTTACTATTCTCCCAATTTTTACTATTAATCTTAGAATCGGCGGTAGCTGTTATTCAGTCTTACGTTTTTGCCGCCCTAAGAACTCTATACACTAGAGAAGTAAACTAATGAAAAAACATGGATATCATGCATACCACTTAGTAGATATGAGACCTTGGCCTCTTGCAGGATCGATTAGAGCCATAATATTGACCACAGGATTAGTTAAATGATTCCATCAATTTAATATAGATTTATTAATTATAGGATTACTCACCACTCTTCTTACTATAATTCAATGGTGACGAGATATTACACGAGAAGCTACCTATCAAGGGCAGCATACAGCTAAAGTAGTTAATGGACTACGTTGAGGCATAATTTTATTTATTACTTCAGAAGTTTTATTTTTCTTCTCTTTTTTTTGGGCCTTCTTCCATAGAAGGCTATCACCTTCGGTAGAACTAGGTACTACATGGCCTCCAGCAGGGATCCAATCTTTTAACCCCTTCCAAATCCCATTACTAAACACAGCTATTCTCTTAGCTTCCGGAGCCACTGTTACATGAACTCACCACGCCATTCTTAGATCTAATTTCTCTCAAGCCACTCAAAGCTTAACTTTAACAGTATTTTTAGGCATATACTTTACTGCGCTACAAGCTCTTGAGTATTATGAAGCCCCCTTCACTATTGCAGACTCAGTTTATGGCTCAACTTTTTTTGTTGCCACTGGTTTTCACGGGCTTCATGTTATCATTGGCTCTGGATTCCTACTTGTCACCCTATATCGCCTATATAAATGCCACTTCACAGCTACTCATCACTTCGGATTTGAAGCTGCTGCCTGGTACTGACATTTCGTAGACGTAGTATGACTTTTCCTATATATTTCAATCTACTGATGAGGTGGGTAATTTAATCTATCTAGTATAATAGTACAATTGACTTCCAATCAATAAGACTGGTATTTCCAGGATAGGTAATTCTAATTATATTAATTATAATTTCTTTTGTTATAATCCTAGCCAGGATTATCATATTAATTTCTTCGATCCTCGCCAAGAAAACTATTACAGACCGTGAGAAGTGTTCTCCATTTGAGTGCGGATTTGACCCTAAAGGGTCAGCTCGACTTCCTTTTTCACTCCGGTTTTTTCTGATCGCTATCATCTTCCTCATCTTTGATGTAGAGATCACCCTAATTCTTCCTTTAATTAGAACCATTAAGTTAACCGAGATTAACACCTGGGTTATTACAGGAACCTTTTTCTTACTAATTCTTCTAGTTGGATTATACCACGAGTGAAATCAAGGGGCCCTTGAATGGTCCCTTTAATTAGGATGATAATCAAATATGATACCTGCTTTGCACGTAGGAAGTGCTTACTTAAGCTCATCTTGGTTAGAAAGCGAACTATCGCCTCTAGTTTCGACCTAGATTTTGGTGTAAATCACCTCCAACCACCTTAGTTAAAACCAAATAGAGGTATTCCACTGTTAATGGAATTATTGAGTATTAACTCTAACTAAGGGAATAGCTTTGAAGGAGAAGAAGCTTCTAACTTCACTCTCAGACAGTTTAACCCTGTCTCTATTCCTGTTATTATAGTGTAACTAACACGCTACATTTTCATTGTAGAACTAAAGGTCTATTCCTTTTAAAAACATCTAAAGGTCTAAGACCTCCCTTACAGCTTCAATGTAATGCTCTCTATAAGCTATTTAGATTAAAATACTAAAAGAAAACCTACTATTCAGATTAATATCATTACCAAGTAAATCTTAATTCTGTTTTCTTGAATAATTTGCAAGATTTTTCTTGAATCTTTCATTAATAAGTATATACCCTGGCCACCATAATATTCAGATCAACCATTATCACTTACTTGAAGGTAAAAAGTCCCAATTTTCAAACTACTTAAAGCTGTACCAAGAGTAGATAAAAAAGGCATAAATCATATAGAACCAGAAAATAACGTTATCTTATAAGATCTAATAGATTTTAAATTATATCTCACTACCATCATATTTAAAAAATAACCAATAGAGCCGCCTAATAAAACTACCATTAAAGTTAATATTTTAAAGAAAAAATTTAAACAAACTAAATAAGTAGGGAAGATTAACCAGGAAATAACTGCCCCCCTTGCCACAGCACCAATAGTTAATACACTTATGGGACCGGTTATCAAGGTATCTTCGTCTCTAACTGAGGAACCGCAGTTTAAATTTCAAATCCCACTCAACCTATAATAAACTAACCGAAAACTATAACTTGCCGTTAAACCTGTAGCCACCCCGTATATAATTAAACAAATAACATTTAGAGGGCCTATAAAAACTACTTCTAAAATTAAATCTTTAGAATAAAATCCTGCTAGAAATGGAATCCCACATAAAGACAAATTAGCTAAATTAATACATATAACCCTTAAAGGTATAAACCTAACTAAGCTTCCTATAGTTCGAATATCCTGTGACTCCCCCACACTATGAATAATTGACCCAGCGCACATGAAAAGTAAAGCTTTAAACAAAGCATGTGTTAATAAATGAAAGAAGGCTAACATTGCTCCCCCAAAACTTAAAATTCTAACTATAACCCCTAATTGACTTAAAGTGGACAAAGCAATAATCTTCTTTAAATCTGTCTCAAAATTTGCCCCTAACCCAGCCATAAATATAGTCCTACAGCCAATTAGCAATAATACAGTCCTAACTAAAGTCCCCCTCAACCTGGGCCTAAACCGAATCAACAAATATACACCAGCTGTGACTAAAGTTGAAGAGTGAACGAGAGCCGACACAGGAGTAGGAGCTGCTATAGCAGCTGGTAGCCAAGCAGAAAAAGGAATTTGAGCTCTCTTAGTCATAGCAGCAATAGCAACGAACCAAAGTGCTAACCTACCCCTTAAAGAATCACCACCTACATAAAAAATGAAGTTTCAACCCCCTAAATCCACTAAAAAAGCAATCCTAAGTAGAATAGCGACATCCCCAATACGGTTAGACAAAGCAGTTAACATCCCGGCCGCAGCCGACTTCTCATTCTGGTAATAGATAACTAGAGCGTAAGACACTAAGCCCAACCCATCTCATCCAAGTAAAATACTAATTAAATTAGGTCTTAAAATAAGAAATAATATTGAAGCAACAAACCCTAAAACCAAATAGATAAAACGAACAATATTTTTATCCTCTATTATATAACCTCCTCTATAATATAAAACTATAGAAGAAATAAAACAGACAAACGAAAGGAATAGAAGAGATATTCAATCAAAAATTAAAGCTATCTCGACACTAACTCTATTTACCCTAATAAGCTCCCACTCTAAAAAATAACAAGAATTTCTTTTTAAAAGTCTAAGAGAGTTTCAAACCCCTAGACAAGCAATTCTTAATAAAAATACTATTCTAATTACAGCTATATTAATATTCCACAACACTGCTCAAAATATATTACTTATGTCTTTGGCCCCACAAACCAACGTTTTCTTTTAAACTATTCAAGCTATACTACTATAATATAACCAACTAAAATAAGGATATTTAAAGGTAACCAATGGAGTATTAACACTAAATATTCACGAACCTCTCCGGCTCTACAAGAAAATACAGACCTAAAATACTTACCATGCTGCCTTAATGAAAACAAGTAAAGAGTATAGGCAGCTCTAAAAAAAGATAATATAGCTACTATAAAACCTCTCATCCCAGATCATGTTAAAACCCCTACAATTAACCTAATTTCTCCTAAAAGATTTAAAGTAGGAGGAGCTGCTATATTTCCAGCGCTCAAAGCAAATCACCATATAGCTAATGTGGGCATAAGATTTAAAAGACCCTTTCTAATAAATAAACTCCGTCTACCCAATCGCTCATATCTTATATTTGCCAAACAAAATAAACCAGAAGAACATAAACCATGTCCTACCATAACAACCACTGCCCCACATAAACCCCATCAACTAAAAAGCATAAGACCAATTAATACTAGTCCTATGTGTGCCACGGAAGAGTAAGCAATCAAAGATTTCATATCTCTCTGACGCATACAAATTAAACTTACAATAACTCTTCCTACTAACCTTAAACCAACTCACACCCAACTATATATAACACCCACCGAACAGAACAAGGGACTAACTCGAATTAAACCATACCCTCCCAACTTTAAAAGAACACCGGCTAAGATTATAGAACCAGCTACAGGAGCCTCTACGTGGGCTTTAGGTAATCATAAATGAACTAAGTATATAGGCAACTTAACAACAAAAGCTATTACCCTACAAACATACCAGATTAAAAGTAAGCTAGGGCTTAATCTGGGAATAGAACCTAATCCTATAATTACAGTGCCACCTATATTATATAACCTAATAAAAGAAATCAGTAAAGGAAGAGACGCAAATAAAGTATAAAATAATATATAAACACCAGCTTGCAGACGTTCAGGTTGATACCCTCAACCTAAAATCAAAATCATGGTCGGAATCAAAGACCTCTCAAAGCAAATATAAAATAAAAGGTAATCAAGACAAGAAAATGTTATTATTAACCTCAATAAAAGCAATAAATTAACAACTAAGAAGAGATTTACATGTAAACCACGCGATTTAACCGCCTCTCTAGCATTAACAACTAACGCTATAATTCAGATTCTAAGTAAAATCAAAATATAACCAATTCAATCCAATCCTAACCCGTAACCAAACTGAAAATTAGAGAAAGTACTTAAAGAAAATAAACCAAAAAGAAATCTAGCTAAAAATAAAGACAACTGAACACCAACCCAACTACCTGAAAACAAAGTTATCGTGAATACTATAAAGATAAATTTTAACATCCCAGAATATTAAATCTATTAAAATTATCATTCCCATGACTTCGGACAATAGAAACTAGTAAAGCTAAACCTAAAGCCCCCTCGCAAGCAGATAAAGTAAGAAAAAATATTATAAAATAACAATCACCCCCTAAGGAAATAACTACCCTCAGTATAAATCAAAAAATTCTTACTATAATGAACTCCAACCTTAGTAACACCCCTAAAAGATGCTTCCGCTTACCAACAAAAGCAAACAGACCACACCTTAGACTCAATAAAGGTAAGCAAGACCATATATTTAAAATTGCCATTAGAATTTCAGGAAGAAAGTAACCCCTATCTCTAATCCCCAAAACTAGTGTTTTTAATAAACTACTCCCTGAGTAACAATAATAGCTTCAATAGTTTAAATAAAATAATGGTCTTGTAAGCCGTAGCTGTACTTGTGTTCTTGAAGCTCGGGCATCCCGTATGTACACACTCATTTTTCTTTCCTTAACATTAGTATTAATTGCTTTCTGATTTGCTTTTATAGCTCACCCTTTAGCCATAGGGCTAACCCTTATTGCTCAGACTATCCTAATTTGTTCTGCAACAGGTTTGCTGTCAGGATTAAGGTGATTTTCATATATTTTATTTCTGATTTTCTTAGGAGCTACTTTAGTTCTGTTCATTTACGTTGCATCTTTAGCATCTAACGAAGTTTTTTCAACCACTCCCTTGATAACTTTAACTCTAATTGTTCCTATTGGGCTTATTCCTCTAATTGTATTTAGAGAGTCTCTAATGCTTCCAAGAAAAGAAATTCTTGAAAACTCTTTTCTTATTTATCCAGAAGAAATTAATGCCACCCAAATTAAATTAAATAATATATATAATCCAGTATCGGCGAATCTAACAAAAGTAGTCATTCTTTATCTTTTTCTAACACTAATTGTAGTTGTTAATTTAAGATCAAGATTCTTTGGCCCCTTACGAATATCTTAATGGCAGCCCCTATTCGAAAATCACACCCACTCTTTAGTATCGCCAACGGAGCTTTAGTAGATCTTCCTACTCCAGCTAATATTTCTACTTTATGAAACTTCGGATCTCTCCTAGGCCTTTGCTTAATAGTTCAAATTGTAACTGGCTTATTCTTAGCTATACACTATACAGCAGATGTTGACTTAGCCTTTTCAAGAGTAGCTCACATTTGCCGAGATGTAAACTATGGATGACTTCTTCGGACAGTACACGCCAATGGAGCCTCGTTTTTCTTTATTTGTTTATACAGACATATTGGACGAGGTATATACTACGGCTCTTTTCTTTACATACATACCTGATCTGTGGGAGTAATCATTTTATTCTTAGTTATGGCCACAGCTTTTCTTGGCTATGTTCTCCCCTGAGGGCAGATATCTTTTTGAGGTGCAACTGTTATTACTAATCTTATATCAGCTGTGCCTCTAGTAGGGACTGATCTTGTCCAATGAATTTGAGGAGGATTTGCAGTAGGAAACGCCACTTTAACACGATTTTTTACTTTCCATTTCCTCCTACCTTTTATTGTAGCAGCCGCTTCTATAGTACACATCCTATTTCTTCATCAAACTGGCTCTAACAATCCACTTGGGATTTCTAGTCAGCTAGAAAAAGTTCCATTCCATCCTTATTTTTCATTCAAGGACATCGTAGGCTTCGTAGTTCTCTTAAGAGCTCTTATTATTCTCACCCTTCTAACTCCTTATCTTTTAGGAGATCCTGATAACTTTATTCCTGCCAATCCTTTAGTTACCCCAGCACACATCCAACCAGAATGATACTTCTTATTTGCCTATGCAATTCTACGATCTATCCCTAATAAATTAGGTGGTGTTATTGCGCTAGTTATATCAGTAAGTATTCTATTTATTCTTCCCTTCACACACAAAGCTAAATTTCGAAGACTCTCGTTTTACCCTGTAAATCAGTTTATATTCTGATCTATAGTAGTAATCGTAATGTTACTTACATGAATTGGAGCTCGACCTGTAGAAGACCCATTTATTTTAACAGGGCAGATCCTTACAGCTGCTTATTTCTCCTTCTATCTTATTAACCCCCTTACCCTACTTGCTTGAGATAAACTAATAGACTGATTATTTATCTTTTTGGAAAGAAAATGTTTTGAAAGCATTATAAAGAAGTTCGAATCTTCTAATAATCCTATTTTCCTAAATTTAATACATGTTTAACTACAATGTACATAAAAACATAACCATTATACCTCTATAAAAAATACAATAATTTAAAGAGATAGGCAAAAAACTCTTTCAAGTTAAATTCATTAGCTTGTCATACCGATAACGAGGTAAAGTACCACGCACTCAAACAAAAGAAAATCCGATAAAAACTACTTTTAGATAAAACAAAATAGAAGTTAAACCTCTCCCAAGGAATAAAATCCTAAAAAGAGTTCTTAAAAAGAGAATTCTGGCATATTCCGCTATGAAGATAAGGGCAAAACCACCTGCTCTATATTCAGTGTTAAAACCAGATACTAATTCTGACTCCCCCTCTGCGAAATCAAAAGGAGTACGATTACTCTCCGCTAAACAAGATGCAAATCAAAGAAGACCTAAAGGGCCCGCGACGACTAAAAACCAAATATAACGTTGATAGCTCTCAAAGAGTGATAAATCTAATCCTCCTACTAAAAAAAGTAAACCCAAAAGAATTAAAGCCAAACTTACCTCATAAGAAATAGTTTGAGCCACAGCCCGAAGACACCCTAGTAATGAATACTTAGAATTAGAGGCCCAGCCAGCACCTATTGTAGAGTAGACACCAGCCCTTATACAACAAAGGAAAAATAAAACACCCAACTCAAATCTAAATAAACCAATCTCATAAGGTAACACAACCCAAATAATCAAAGAAATAAATAACCTAAAAATTGGAGATAGGTAATAAGGAATAAAGTTCCTTAATGTAGGAAATGTCTGCTCCTTAGTAAATAACTTTACCGCATCAGCAAAAGGCTGAAGCAATCCTATAAAACCCACTTTATTAGGACCCTTTCGGATTTGGATGTACCCTAAGATTTTACGCTCTAATAAGGTAAAGAAAGCAACAGCTACAAGAACTATAATCAGAAGGACTAAATATCTAACAAACTTTACTAAAACTATCACAAGGTACACTTTATCCCATATCATTTATAGTAATATACTATATTTACGGATCCTAAATCCGGCACATTTATCTGCCAAAATGATATTTTATTTATAATCTTATAGAAAGAAACTCTTTAAAATCCAATCCTTTCGTACTAAGATTTTAATTAAATTTATAAGAGATAGAAACCAACCTGGCTCACACCGGTTTGAACTCAAATCATGTAAAATTTTAAAGGTCGAACAGACCCACTAACTAAGCGGCTACACCTAGCTGAAATTTTAATTCAACATCGAGGTCGCAACTAATCTCTTCGATAAGAACTCTCTGAGAAAATTACGCTGTTATCCCTAAAGTAACTTAGTCTTATAATCCACAAAGAAGGATCAAAGTATAATGACGATTATATTATTCATTTAGACAGTTACAAATTATATCAACGTCGCCCCAACGAAATAAATAAAATACTTATCAACATTTTAATATAATTTAGAGATTACATACTTCATTTATAAAGTTTTATAGGGTCTTATCGTCCCCTTATTAAATCTAAGCCTTTTCACTTAAAAGTCAAGTTCTAAATTATTTTAGAGACAGCTATTCTTTCATCCAACCGTTCATACAAGCCTTCAATTAAAAGACTACTGATTACGCTACCTTTGCACGGTCAAATTACCGCAGCCCTTCAAAACTCAGTGGGCAGGCTAGACTTTATATTACAACTCATATAGACATGTTTTTGATAAACAGGTGAAGATATTATTTGCCGAATTCCTTTATAACAACTTTTCTTTATTAAAATGTAATTTTTATTTAATTTTTACTAGAAACTTTAATCATACTTATATAAACATTTTAACTAACAAACTTCAGCTTTATGATATTTCAAGTTAACTTCAACAGAAAGTTATAAATCAAATTCTCTTGTAGCCTTACTTTAACGTTTTAACAAGGTGACCGATCTTAAGCCCACTTAACTACAAAGATTTATTTTTCTAGCAAAAAGCAAGAAGCTCTTACCTCCTACCCTCTCACTCTAATTTAATTTTAAAAAAAGACTAAATTAAATTTATTTTACAAGAAACTAGATATACAAAAGTCGGCTGACATATCACCACTAATATTTTTTATAAACTGCTTTGCTACGAAAACTTAATATTAATACTAGCTCCTTTTGTTTCGAGATTTCTATAATTACCTAATTTATTTTGTTTACCCATGATACTAAAGGTACAGAAATTTATTACTGCTTTTTCAAAAATAACATCTTTCCTTCACAGTACTTATTCACTATAATCTTTTATATTATTTCCATTTAATACTAAAAAATTAGATTTATTAATTTTTTATATATATAATCAAAACTCTTATAACAATAAATAAGAAAATCTTATTAAGCAGTACCTAACAGGCAATCACTTCAGTGTAAATGAAGCACTTAAATTTAGCTACAACTTATATTTCCAGATACATTTTCCAATACATCCACTATGTTACGACTTATCTCACCTTATAATGAGAGCGACGGGCGATGTGTACATATTTAAGAGCTGTTATCATCTCAACTTATTATTTTTCAAAATACAATTAAATCCAATTTCAGAAAACGTATTCACATCTTCATCCACATATGTGTAACATACTGTAACCCACTAACTACTTTACTATTAGCTGCACCTTGACCTAATATACTAAATAAATTTTATTATAGACAATTTTTAAAAAAATAACTTATAATGGAGGTATACAAACTGAAAACAAAATAAAGTAAGATTATACGTGGCATATCGTTTACAGAGCAGGTTCCTCTAACTAGGCTTAAATACCGCCAAATCCTTTAAGTTTCGAGATCATAACTTGTTACTACTCAGGAGGAAATTTATTTAAATTTAGTATAACAGGGTATCTAATCCTGGTTTATACCTAAATCTCAATAGTCTTCAGATCAATGATAACATTAATACATCACTTCAAATATACAAGTTTCACCTCTTAATAATATGATGATAAATGGTAAAATCTACAATTATAACTACATACCTTTTAATCTCTAATTTCACATTTAGTCTAACCGCGGCTGCTGGCACAAATTTAGCCTCAAATATAAAGAATCACTAGCTCAAGCCCTAACTTATAACCCAAAACTACACACTGAGATTTCAAGTTAAGATTTTTAACCTTAAACAAAACATCTCGCTTATACTAACATGTAAATTTGTTCTTATACTAGAGAAGAAAGCAAGGATCAAACTTTGGTCGTAAATAAACATATCTTAATAAATTTACAATTATTAAAATAATCAGCACTAATTATGGAATTAACCTACTGTAGTTGTCTATAAAAAGCTTTTTGTAAATGGACACATACAAGAAAGGATCTATACTACCCAAAAAGAATCCCACTCTTATAATAAAATAATATTAACTACTATTATAATATACTTAATTTAAGTTTATAGATAAAGTTAGAATATTATATACTACTATTGGTTAATATTATATAACTTATATAATTAATTATACAATTTCTATATAAAGCTTAATTGAAGCTTCAATTAAGCTTTATATTGTATATAATATTATGTTTATTATAAATGCGTATATATAATATTAAATAAATTAACTCAATTAAAGATATATCAAATTACATTTAACTAAATGAAAATACAAAATAATTAAAGTAGTATTTCCACTAGAATAATTGTATATAATTGATTAGATCTTTATATACAATTAAAGATTATAATACATAGATTAATATAACTTACATACAACTAAATGTAAGTATATCTCGTTTAAAGAAGATCTCTTAAGACCCTTCCCGTATAAGAATCCTCTTTCCAAGTCTTCTGGAGAGGATTCTTATATTTTAAGGGTCTTAAGAGATATACAACCATTTAATTTTAATAATTAATTAAATGTATTAGAATAAGCAATTATAGTTACTTATCTTTATAATATTATTTATAAATTTATATACTTACCCTAAAAACGGACTTTTTTTCCCCCCGCCTAATTTTAGGCCATTTGTGTTAAATAAGAGAGGTTCTATCCCCCAATACCAATATAAAAATATTCTCTAAACCTAAAATTTTAGGTTATATTTTTTAGGTTTATAATTTTTTATATGAAACATTCTATATTTAGGAAAAGAATTTTATTTATAGTTTTTCGGATACATAAAATAAGTAGTTTTTAATAAAACAGTATGCTTGATAATAAGGTCGCCTTGATAGGGCGGATCATGAAAGAGATCCTTTCTTCTGTTAACCCACTCACCCCCCCTTTTTTACATCTGAATAAACTTATATTTGATGGAATTACACCATCTCCCTTAAGATCAAAACTTAATGTGCCTCTACACTAAAACATAAGCCCGAAAAGATAAGCTAACGTTAAGCTTATGGGCTCATACCCCGTCTATGAAGAATTCTTCTCCTTTCAATTCTTTTATTTTCTCCCTCATTTATCTTGTTCTCATCCACATTAATAATAGGGACTTTCATCTCTATTTCCTCTTCATCCTGGTTTGTAGCTTGATTAGGATTAGAACTTAATCTACTCTCTTTTATTCCTTTAATCACTTCAAAACGAAATACTTTTTCTTCAGAGGCAGCTCTAAAATACTTCTTAGTTCAGACCTTAGGATCAGCTACTCTCCTAGCAAGAGTATCAATACTTTTCTTATTTAAAACATCACCAAATATCCTAATTCTATGTTCTTTAACATTGAAAATAGGGGCTGCTCCTTTACACTTTTGATTACCAACCATTATACAAGGAATGTCTTGACAAAATTGTCTAATTCTCATGACCGTACAAAAAGTAGCCCCTATTGTATTAACTTCCTATATTTTATCTCCTCAAACAAGATTCATTGTTATAATAATTTCTATATTATCAGCCCTTTTAGGGGGAATTGGAGGTTTAAACCAGACCTTATTGCGGAAGTTGATAGCTTATTCTTCGATTAATCATATAGCTTGGATGTTAGCCGCGATTTCCATAAACACTAATTTATGAGTCCACTATATTTTCGCCTATATTATCATTTCCATTTCTCTGGTAAATTTATTAAACTTTAACCAAGCATATCATATCAAACATTTAGCTAACCCATCTTGTTCTCAATTGAATAAAATTGTCATATTTCTAACCTTGTTTTCATTAGGAGGACTACCTCCCTTTTTAGGGTTTCTCCCTAAAATAAGAGTTGTTAAGGACTTAATTAACCAAGGGCTTTTACTATTAGCTTTCGTATTGACGATAAGAGCTCTTATTACACTATTCTATTATGTACGTCTATCAATCACAGCTCTTACTTTAGCCACTCCTAAGACTAGACAAAATATTAATTATGCGGACCATAAAGCATCAACTGCAACTTTATTAAATCTGCTACCTATTTTATTTCCTATAACCTTAATAATTCCTATTTAGGGTTTTAAGTTAAAGAAACTAGAAACCTTCAAAGTTACCAATAAGAGTTTATTCTCTTAAACCCTAAGTTCAGGTAATATTACATCTCCAGGATTGCAGCCTGATGTTTTAAATAAACTACGAAACCTTAAGTAGAGGGTCATACCCATATATAGATTTACAATCTATCACCTATTATCAGCCACCTACTC